TACCCGATATTGTAATAATCGTTGATCAGCAAGAAGAATATACGGCTCTTAGAGAATGTATCACTTTGGGAATTCCAACGATTTGTTTAATCGATACAAATTGTGACCCCGATCTCCCAGATATTTCAATTCCAGCGAATGATGACGCTATAGCTTCAATCCGATTAATTCTTAACAAACTAGTATTTGCGATTTGTGAGGGTCGTTCTAGCTATATAAGAAACCTTTCCTTTGATTAATAATAAGAAAATTAGAACTCCATAGATTTCTGGATTCGCTTATTATTCCCTAATCTCAAAAAGAGATAAAAAAATGGGCGATTATGTGATTAGTTGGTATACAAAATAGAATCTAGAATTCGGTTGAATCAAAATAATTTATTTTATTAAAGTTCTATTTCTGTCAGAGGGCAATATGAATGTTCTATCATCTTCCATCACCACACTAAAAGTTTTATACGATATATCCGGTGTGGAAGTAGGCCAACATCTCTATTGGCAAATAGGGGGGTTACAAGTCCATGCCCAAGTACTTATTACTTCTTGGGTTGTAATTGCTATCTTATTAGGTTCTGCCACTCTAGCTGTTCGGAATCCACAAACCATTCCGACTGATGGTCAGAATTTCTTCGAATATGTTCTTGAATTCATTCGCGACGTGAGCAAAACTCAGATTGGAGAAGAATACGTTACTTGGGTTCCCTTTATTGGAACGCTCTTTCTATTTATATTTGTTTCTAATTGGTCAGGGGCTCTTTTACCTTGGAAAATCATAGAGTTACCTCATGGGGAGTTAGCCGCACCCACAAATGATATAAATACTACGGTTGCTTTAGCTTTACTCACGTCATTGGCATATTTTTATGCGGGTCTTAGTAAAAAAGGATTAGGTTATTTCGGTAAATACATTCAACCAACCCCAATCCTTTTACCCATTAACATCTTAGAAGATTTCACAAAACCTTTATCACTTAGTTTTAGACTTTTCGGGAATATATTAGCTGATGAATTAGTAGTTGTTGTTCTTGTTTCTTTAGTACCTTTAGTAGTTCCTATACCGGTTATGTTTCTTGGATTATTTACAAGTGGTATTCAAGCTCTTATTTTTGCAACTTTAGCTGCGGCTTATATAGGAGAATCTATGGAGGGTCATCATTGACTAGTTTTGAACTATGTTTTTGCTTAGCTTAGCCCAAGTCAATGTATGCCTGTCTCAAGATACTATACTTAAGAAAAATAAACATCCAAAGTATGGTATATTACGAGCTAGAATCTAGAGTAATCGCAAATAAAGATTATGATATGAGCGAATTGTTGGAAAAATGGGAAAAAGATCTTTTTCCCATTTTTCTGGTTTGGCCCTTTTATCTTTACCTTCCTCAATTAATATTCTAGATTGTTCAGCCAATTTCAATAGTAAATCTAAATATTAATATTAATGATTTCGATTTTCGGTGTTGTATCCCATGTGCTGAGAACTAAAAGGGAAAAAAAGGTTTATAAAAACTTAGAGTCCTAAAAAAGTTTTTGTTAGGAGAGGGGTTCAATTAGATATATGGAATCTAATGGCTCTAAGCGAACTTTTGTGGATGTTTCAAAGCAAATTTATAGAATCCGATTGAATCTAAGATACGAATCGTTGGTTTACATTATGTAACAAAGGCATGTATATGTGATAATTGACTAGTTATATATGAACTCGAGATATATATAATTTGCCCTACTCCGGACCTGGCTTTCAAATAGAAGTCTTTTCCTTTAGTCTGGTCTATGGCTGTGAATTGAATGAATAAGAATAAGGAGATTAAATTGAAATAAAGACAAATAACGACGAACTCAAAGAATGATTCGGAATAGTTAAGTCCTAATTATTGGTTGTATCATTAACCATTTTTTTTTATTTTTTGCGAGGAACTTCTCATGAATCCATTGATTTCTGCCGCTTCCGTTATTGCTGCTGGATTGGCCGTAGGGCTTGCTTCTATTGGACCTGGAGTTGGTCAAGGTACTGCTGCGGGTCAAGCTGTAGAAGGTATTGCGAGACAGCCCGAGGCGGAGGGAAAAATACGAGGTACTTTATTACTTAGTCTAGCTTTTATGGAAGCTTTAACAATTTATGGGCTGGTTGTAGCATTAGCGCTTTTATTTGCGAATCCTTTTGTTTAGTTTAACCGAAAAATACTTACAGTATTTTTTAACTTTTAATTGCCACTTGCCCTTTAAAATTATAGCAAGATTTTACTCCTACAATTCTTCGTTGAGACAATAACTCTGGGAAGGACTGATGTGAGATTTGAGATATAGCCTGATACCTAATTATAACCTAATTCTAATTAAGTATCATTCTTATTGGGAATTTCAATTGCAAAAAAAAAAGAGGGCGGGACGTGATACAAAAAGAACTCTGTTCTATTTTTTTAGTCTATCTATAAGGGGAGATCATATGAAAAATGTAACTGATTCTTTCCTTTCCTTGGGTCACTGGCCATCCGCCGGGAGTT